TATTGATAGTACCCTTTTTGGAGAATGTTAATAAATTCCAAAATCCATTTCGTCGTCCAGTAGCTACAACCGTCTTTTTGATCGGTACCGCAGTAGCTCTTTGGTTAGGTATTGGAGCAACATTACCTATTGATAAATCTCTAACTTTAGGTCTTTTTCAAATTGATTCAACCGCGAAATACCACGATGTAGGTATCTAGGGAATAGTCGCTTCTAAAGTGAATCCCCCCTAGATACATGAATTTTATTATGATCTATTCCGCGAAAATACGGATCGCGTGTTACAGATAAAAAATGCAGTTTTTTCTTTATAATTTATAAAAAGAATATGAAATAATTCTAATAGATTTAAAACGAAAACTTATTCTTAGGTAAATTGATTGCGAAATGCTTCTGTAGAGTGTCCAATATCTGTTTTACATCTTCTGTACGAAAATATTCAATTCTCATAAGATCTTCTTGACTGTTGCTCAAAAGGTCCAATAATGTATGTATATTGGACCTTTTGAGACAATTATAGGTCCTGGGGGGTAGTTCTAATTGGTCAATAAAAATACATTTCAATGGAATTCCTTTTTTGTTTTTCTTTAGATTAGTTAATCTATTTTGAAAGGTAAAAAGGGGTAGAGTAAACCTGTTTTTATTTTCCTCGAAATGAATGTCCCCTTCTTCCGCATGTAGAAAAGGAATAAATAAATCAATCAAATTACGAGAAGCTTCATAAAGTGCTTCCTTAGGAGTTAAACTTCCATTCGTCCATATTTCTAGAAAAAGTATTTCTTGTTTTTCATTTCCATTCCCATAAGAATGAATACTATGATTCGCATTTCGAACAGGCATGGATACAGCATCTATAGGATAACTTCCGTCTTGAGAGTTATTTGTGGGGTTAATACGGTATCCGCGATCTCTCTTGATTTGTAATTCAATACGCAAATCAATTGGTTCTGTCAGGTTAGCTATATGCTGTGTTGTGTCAACTATTTCCACGGAAGGTGGTGAGATGATATCTTGAGCGGTTACGTATCTAGGACCTCTGACACAAATGGATGCGTCTCTAACTCCATACAGATTACTTCTCAATACAATTTCTTTCAAATTTATGAAAATTTCATGTACCGATTCCTCAATACCTACTATCGTAGAATATTCATGCGGCACCTTCTCAGATTTTGCACGTGTGATACATGTTCCTTCTATTTCTCCAAGTAAAGCCCTTCGCATGGCAATACCTATGGTATCGGCTTGACCTTTCATGAGCGGGGACAGAATGAAACGACCATAATAAAGACGCTTACTGTCTACTCTTGATTCAACACATTTCCACTGTAGTGTTCGAGTGGATGCTGCTATTTCCTCTCGAACCATACTAATATTATTATTTGATCAGATCATTGAATCATTTATTTCTCTTGAAATCCGTTTAATTCTTATTTTTACACACGTCTTTTTTTAGGAGGTCGACATCCATTATGTGGCATAGGTGTTACATCACGTACGAAACTTAATAGTATACCACTTCTACGAATGGCCCGTAATGCTGCGTCTCTTCCGAGACCTGGACCTTTTATCATAACTTCTGCTCGTTGCATACCCTGATCAACTACAGTACGAATAGCATTTGCGGCGGCGGCTTGAGCAGCATAAGGTGTCCGTCTTCGTGTGCCTTTGAATCCAGAAGTACCGGCGGAGGCCCAAGAAACCACCCGACCTCGTACATCTGTAACAGTTACAATGGTATTGTTGAAACTCGCTTGAACATGAATAACCCCTTTTGGTATTCTACGTCCATTCTTACGTGAACCAATACGTCCATTCCTACGCGAACCAACTCTTGGTATAGGTTTTGCCATATTTTATTATCTCATAAATATGAATCCGAAATATATAGAAAGATACGGAGATATCCATTTCATGTTAAAGCAGATCCTTTATTTTTACATGGCCCTTCCTTGAGAAACTTTAGAAAGATTATCCTTGTCTCTGTTTATGTTTCGGATTGGAACAAATCACTATAATTCGTCCGCGCCTACGGATCAGTCGACATTTTTCACAAATTTTACGAACAGAAGCCCTTATTTTCATATTTCTCACTCCTTACCTTAATTTGGAATCTATTCCTTGGAAGAAAATAAGCCTCTTGTATTTTTTAGCTTCGAATTGGATCCCCCATGAAAGGAATGTTTTCAAAAATTATCTAATCGCTCGAATCTTTGTTGCGAAGTCTGTAAATTATACGTCCCCTGGTTGAATCATACCGGCTTATTTCGATTTTGACTCTATCTCCCGGCAGTATCCGTATTAAAGTGCGTCGGATCCTCCCTGAAATATAACCTAGAATTAGATCTTCATTATCTAAACGGACCCGGGAACATACCGTTGGGAAGTGATTCAGTAATTAAACCTTCATGAATCAATTTTTGTTCTTTCATTCCAGGTAACCCCCTTGAAGTATCAACTAATGGAGGAAGAGTTATATAACTCACTTTTCCCCTCTATTTCACAAATAGAAAGTTAGAGATAAAATTAGGATACCGGAGGAGGATCACCATATATAACACAAAATTTCTCCTCCAATTTTTTCTAGTCTAGCTTCTCGATCTGTCATTATGCCTCGAGAAGTAGAAAGAATTACAATTCCCATTCCACCTAAAATCTTAGGAATTTTTTGATAGTTGGAATAGATTCGTAGACCAGGTCGACTGATACGTTTTAAAATAGTTCTATATATTCCTTTCCTAGTCCTTCTATGGCGCAAGGTTGAAACCAAGAAATATTTGTTACTTTCCTGATGTTTCCGAACGTTTTCAATAAAACCTTCTCGTAGGAGTATTTTAACAATGTTTTCGGTGATATTAGTGGATGCTATTCGAACCGTTCCATTTTTACTCATGTCAGCATTTCTTATAGAAGTTATTATATCAGCAATAGCGTCTCTGCCCATGACGAATTATTGGTGCTTCCTAATTTTGATATAATCAACATGTTTTTTTTTTTTTACTTGAATTATTCAATTATTAATTAATAAATTAGTTACTAAAAGTATATGCGTGAGACACAATCTACTAATTTGATCCGTTTCAGATATCCTACTATAACTATATCATAGTTTCATCCACTAGTATTTATAATACCTCGGGAGCTAACGAAACTATTTTAGTAAAATTCAACTGTCTCAATTCCCGAGCAATCGCCCCAAAAATTCGAGTTCCTTTTGGATTTCCTTCTTGATCAATGACAACCGCTGCATTGTCATCATATCGTATTATCATACCGTTGTCACGTTTGAGTTCTTTACATGTACGTACAATTACAGCTCTAATTACTTCTGATCTTTCTAGAGGCATATTGGGCACTGCTTCTTTGATTACAGCAACAATAACGTCACCAATATGAGCATATCGGTGATTACCAGCCCCTATGATTCGAATACACATCAATTCTCGAGCTCCGCTGTTATCTGCTACATTCAAAAGGGTTTGAGGTTGAATCATATCATTTTTATTTGAATCCGTTATTTCAATGCAAAGAATGAGGAAAAAAAGAAATAGTGTTTGTCTATAAATAAATAAACCCGTGGTTGTTTTTTCATCCTCAATACCCCTTTTGTTTATGTTTAGTTCTACATCCTTATCCTGAAATAACAAATTGAGTTCGTATAGGCATTTTGCACGCAGCTATTGAAATAGCTGTTCTGGCTACAGTTTCGGATACTCCACCCATTTCATAAAGTATTCGACCTGGTTTAACAACAGATACCCAATATTCGGGGGATCCCTTCCCCGAACCCATACGTGTTTCTGTAGGTCTTACTGTAACAGGTTTGTCGGGAAATATACGTACCCATATTTTTCCACCGCGACGCGCATATCGTGTCATTGCTCTTCGCCCTGCTTCTATTTGTCTAGCCGTGATCCAAGCGGGTTCAAGTGCCTGAAGAGCGTATCTGCCGAAACTAATCTGATTGCCCCGACAAGATATTCCCTTCATTCTTCCTCTATGTTGCTTACGAAATCTGGTTCTTTTGGGGTTATAGTTGATGGTTTTTTCTTAATCAATCCCACCTCTACTACAGAACCGGACATGAGAGTTTCTTCTCATCCAGCTCCTCGCGAATGAAAGAATTCGATAATATTACAGATACACATGTATTTATTAATAACTGATACACTAAACTAAGTAATGGGATTTATTGATATTTCATTTATTACATAGGAAGCTGTATATACGACTAGATGTGTATATTGATAGATATACATAATGCTTCTTTATGTATATTATAACGAATCCTTATTTTTTTTTTTTTATTTTTTATTGGAATATTGTCTTGATTCGATAAGAGTAATAAAAAAAATAAGGGTTTCGCGGGCGGATATTGACTCTTTCCTGTTCCATTCGTAGGATCAATCCATGATCTCTCAGAGTAAATCAATTTGTTCTTGGTTCGTTCCGCCATCCCACCCGATGAATCATTAGGATTCGTTTTTATTTTAATAGAATCTTATATAATCACAGGTTTCGTCGTTCCTATAGCTTCTCCATTAATGGTTAGGCCTGAACTCTGCAATGGAGCTCCCAACAAAATTCGTTCCCGAGCCAATCTCCTCAGTTTCTATTAACCCGGGGCTCTTTATTATTTATTATTATTTATATCAATATTAATGCTTTATCACACTGCCTTTTATGAGGTGACCATACATATTGGAATCATCTATCATTGATCTTTTTGTTCTCTCTTTCTATCACCTTTCCATTTATCCGCATCCCCTTTTTTTTTTTTTTTATTTTTCCTTCAGAATCTATAATCAGATTTTTTTTTATGGAAAATCTCAGTTGTTACAACTATATGATTGATTCAGTCATATAGTGACTGTTTCTTGGGATCTCGACAATACGAAGCAATAAGTTGGTTATTAGTTTTTAGTTTATTTTATTGTTTATTTTATTATAGTTATATTATAGTTATTAAGTTCATAGTGGGGATTTTTTGAAGCCCAACTCTAAACTCTAAAGAAAAAACTAACGAGTCACACACTAAGCATAGCAATTATATTAAAAAAAGATTAATCGATTTTTTATTCAACCTTATAGAATTAGAATTGTTTATTTTTATTTGATTTAACGGAAAAACAGAAACGGTTTCTAATTTTTTGTTAAATCACTGGACAGAACGGCAAGATAAATAAAGGGTCTATTTATTATTCTTCATCCACAAATATCCAAATTTTTAGGCCTAATACTCCATGGATAGTTCGAATTGTATAGGAACAATGATCAATTTTAGCGCGAATTGTTTGTAGAGGAACCCTACCTTCTCTGATCCATTCGACACGTGCAATTTCTTTTCCGTCGATACGCCCTGCAATTTGTATTTGAATTCCCTTTGTATCTGTTTGTTCAGTTAATTCAATAGCTCTTTTCATTGCCTTTCGGAACGAAACTCTATTTCTTAATTGTGAAGCCATATATTCTGCAAGAATATTAGGGTGTCCATAAGGTTTTTCTATTCTTGTGGTAGCAATGTTGAGTCTTCGGTTCACAGAACGAAACTCTTTTTGTACATTCATCTGTAATTCTTCGATCCCTCGTGTTCGTCCCTCTATTAATAAATTTGGGAACCCAATATAGATTATGACTTGGATCAAATCGATTCTTTTTTGAATTTCTATGCGTGCAATTCCAATTCCTTCGAAACCTGGGGATATTCTCTTATTTTTTTGTACATAGTTCTTGATACAATTCCGTATTTTCTCATCCTCTTGTAGACCTACGGAAAAATTTTTTGGTTGTGCGAACCAAAAGGAATGATGATTTTGGGTTGTACCAAGTCTGAAACCAAGTGGATTTATTTTTTGTCCCATATTTTTTGATTATATTATCTTTCCATTTCTTTTTTTTTTTCTAAATAGGAATCGAAATCTTAAATTCATCTAAAGAAAATTTCGATTTTCTTTTAATACAATTGTTATATGACAAGTGGGCCTTTTTATCGGATAACTACGTCCTCGAGCCCTAGGTCTTAACTTTTTCACAAAGGGACCCCCATTGACTTCGGCTTTACTAATGAATGAATCAGCTTCGTTCAAACCCATATTATGACTAGCGTTTGCTGCTGCAGAATAAACCAATTTTAAAATGGGATACGATGCTCGATAAGGCATGAGTTCCAGTATCATAAGTGTTTCTTCATAAGAGCGCCCGCGAATCTGATCAATTACTCTTCGCGCTTTGAAAACAGACATACATATATGTTGAGCTAAAACTTTTACTTCTCTATCCGAATTCGAGTTTTTTTTTTTTATCATAAGGTTTATCCCCCTTTTTTTTCAAATTAACGACGAGATTTATTATCGTTTTTCGCATGTCTCGCGAAAGTCAGAGTAGGCGCGAATTCTCCCAATTTGTGACCTACCATACGATCTGTTATATAAATAGGTAAATGTTCCTTTCCATTATGAATAGCGATTGTATGGCCAATCATTTTGGGTATAATGGTAGATGCCCGAGACCAAGTTACTATTATTTCTTTCTCCTCCCTCATGTTGAGTTTTTCCATTTTTCTGGATAAATGATTAGCTACAAAAGGATTTTTTTTTAGTGAACGTGTCACAGCTGATTACTCCTTTTTTTATTTTACATTTTAAAGATTGGCATTCTATGTCCAATAGAATATCTCGATCTAAGTATGAAGGTAAGAATAAATACAATAATGATGAATGGAAAAAAGAGAAAATCCTTTAGCTAGATAAGGGGCGGATGTAGCCAAGTGGATCAAGGCAGTGGATTGTGAATCCACCATGCGCGGGTTCAATTCCCGTCGTTCGCCCATCACATTATTTCAAATTCAAAAAATTCGATTTTCAATATTCCTATTTACGGCGACGAAGAATAAAACTATCACTATATTTTTTCCTTTTCCTACTTCTTCTTCCAAGCGCAGGATAACCCCAGGGGGTTGTAGGTTTTTTTCTACCAATTGGGGCTCTCCCTTCCCCGCCCCCATGGGGATGGTCTACAGGGTTCATAACTACTCCTCTTACTACAGGGCGCTTACCTAGCCAACACTTCGATCCGGCTCTGCCCAAACTTTTTTGGTTCACCCCAACATTACCCACTTGTCCGACTGTTGCTAAGCAGTTTTTGGATATCAAACGGACCTCCCCAGATGGTAATCTTAATGTGGCCGATTTACCCTCTTTTGCAATCAGCTTCGCTACAGCGCCTGCAGCTCTAGCTAATTGTCCACCCTTTCCAAGTGTGATTTCTATGTTATGTATGGCCGTGCCTAAGGGCATATCGGTTGAAGTAGATTCTTCTTTTTTATCAATAAAAACCCCTTCCCAAACTGTACAAGCTTCTTCCAAAGCATACGGCTTTCTAGATGTATATGATGATATCTAGACAGATGGATCTTATATGAATCATATGATGAAGTACCACATGAGTGGATATATAGGAATCCAAATCTGCCGAATCACTCATGTATGATCTTCTACATCCTAGGTCTCCCCGTTCCGTCATCTGGCTTATGTTCTTCATGTAGCATTCAGACCGAATGACTCTATGAAATTACGTCGATACTTCCACATATTACGGGTAACGTAGGAGACATCTCTATTTTTCCCCCGGGGGATCTTTATAATTACCACTGCTTAGCTTTCAATTCGCCTCTGACCATCAAATTAAATGTGAATAACCCGTCCTCCTCTCTTTGAAACAAGGGGCGCTTCCGGTTCTGTGCGTGCTTCAAACAATTTTGTCTTCTCCATATTACCATATCTCTAGAGTCAATAATTTTCTATGAGGAACTACTGAACTCAATCACTTGCTGCCGTTACTCAACAGTTTTCTGTTGAGGTCTATCCCATGGAGGTACTCAAATTGGATCAGTGATTGATTTCTAGGTTTCGTCGTAAACCTAATTGGTTACTTCCAATTACGTAAATCAATAGTTCAAACCGCACTCAAAGGTAGGGCATTTCCCATTGATATAGGAACTTCTGTACCAGAAACAATGGTATCTCCAATTATAGCCCCTCTGGGATGTAAAATATATCTCTTCTCACCATCCCCATAGTGTATGAGACAAATGTATGCATTTCGATTAGGGTCGTATTCTATGGTTACAATTCTACCAGATATGTCTTTTTCATTCCGTCGAAAATCGATTTTACGGTATAGACGCTTATGACCTCCCCCTCTATGCCTTGCGGTAATGATTCCTCTGGCATTACGACCTTTACCACAACGATGCTGTCCATAGATCAAATTATTTCGTGGATTGGATTTCACTTGACTGTCTACGGCTCCATTGCGTGTGCTCGGGGTAGAAGTTTTGTATAAATGTATCGCCGTGTTATTAAGTATTTTGCTTTAAGTTCTTTTCTCTATAAGAGGTGGAATAGAATAACCCGGTTGAAGCGTAATGATCATACGTCTGTAATGCATTGTATGTCCCATAATAGGTCCCATTCTTCTACCCTTTCCCGGGAGTCGATGACTATTCATAGCTATTACCTTGACACCAAAGAAGAGTTCGACCCAATGCTTTATTTCTGTCCTAGTTGATCCTGATTCGACATTAGAAGTATATTGATTGTTCCCCAATAACCGAATACTTTTTTCTGTAAATACTGCATATTTGATTCCATCCATAAATCCATTTTCTTCCCTATGAGTTCCAGTATCGATAAGAATTCTAGTTCTTACTGTTCATATGTTATGGTATGAATATACCATACCAATTCGGTATGTATGGATGATGAGATTCCATTGATACAGAGCCAATTCCAATAGACTTATTGAACGTTCCCATTGGCGTGCATCCAGCAGGAATTGAACCTACGAATTTGCCAATTATGAGTTGGGCGCTTTAACCATTCAGCCATGGATGCTTAACAGGGCTCGTCGTACATCGTGAATAACCAAATTCCAATTGAAATGAAATCTTTAGGAGGAATCAATGAAAATCTTTAGGAGGAATCAATGAAACGACATCAATTCAAATCCTGGATCTTCGAATTGAGAGAGATATTGAGAGAGATCAAGAATTCTCACTATTTCTTAGATTCATGGATCAAATTCGATTCAGTGGGATCTTTCACTCCCATTTTTTTCCACCAAGAACGTTTTATGAAACTCTTTGACCCCCGAATTTGGAGTATCCTACTTTCACGTGATTCACAGGGTTCAACAAGCAATCGATATTTCACGATCAAAGGTGTAGTACTGCTTGTAGTAGTGGTCCTTATATCTCGTATTAACAATCGAAAGATGGTCGAAAGAAAAAATCTCTATTTGATGGGGCTTCTTCCTATACCTATGAATTCCATCGGACCCAGAAATGAGACATTGGAAGAATCTTTTTGGTCTTCCAATATCAATAGGTTGATTGTTTCGCTCCTGTATCTTCCAAAAGGGAAAAAGATTTCTGAGAGTTGTTTCATGGATCCGCAAGAGAGTACTTGGGTTCTCCCAATAAATAAAAAGCGTATCATGCCTGAATCGAACCGGGGTTCGCGGTGGTGGAGGAACCGGATCGGAAAAAAGAGGGATTCTAGTTGTAAGATAGCTAATGAAACCATAGCTGGAATTGAGATCTCATTCAAAGAGAAAGATAGCAAATATCTGGAGTTTCTTTTTTTATCCTATACGGATGATCCGATCCGCAAGGACCATGATTGGGAATTGTTTGATCGTCTTTCTCCGAGGAAGAAGCGAAACATAATCAACTTGAATTCGGGACAGCTATTCGAAATCTTAGGGAAAGACTTGATTTGTTATCTCATGTCTGCTTTTCGTGAAAAAAGACCAATTGAAGGGGGGGGTTTCTTCAAACAACAAGGAGCTGAGGCAACTATTCAATCAAATGATATTGAGCATGTTTCCCATCTCTTCTCGAGAAACAAGTGGGGTATTTCTTTGCAAAATTGTGCTCAATTTCATATGTGGCAATTCCGCCAAGATCTCTTCGTTAGTTGGGGGAAGAATCAGCACGAAT